CCAATAAAAATTGTTTGTTCTTGCATATCCTTACCAGTTTTCAAAATTAATCCCGCAGATACGTATAATTCAGAAGAATATGTGAGTGATTGATATACAGTATCTCTTTCTTTTATCAATGGTTCCACCAATTGATATGTTTCCACAAATAATTGAAATTCAATTTCTTCATCTGGATCTTCAATTTTTGGAAACTTATAAAGTTCTTCTGTTAATCCCTGATCAATGAACCTACAAAACCCTTCAAATTGTATCTGATTAAACCCAGGTATTGTAGACATTCCCTCATTTCGACCCCCAACAAGCATTTTGATTTATTTCCCATAAAATAAAATCCCATTATTTATTTGCTTATTCTTCATCGAATAGATCGATCTAGCAATGATGGAATTTATATTGTGTTTACGGAATCACATGAAATTTTACGTAACTCCCTAATGTATGAAATACATATGTAAAAAGCATTTTTTTCTCAAATTGGAATTTTCAACAAAATGTAAAGAAATTGATAAATTGTACTTAGACTTATAGAGTTTTGTATAGAATATCAAAACAAAAGTGATTCGATTTCTACCATTATTATGATATTCCAATCCGATTGGATAAGATAAATAAATTCGGAATTTGATCTGATCAATGAGATAAAGACATAATAATTAGAAACAATATAGAATTTATTTGATTTTTTTAATACTTGACTTTTTTTTCGTGGATTCAATTGTTCAAAAAAGAAATTCCCATAGAAAAGTTTACCTATACCAATATTTTTTTTAGTAGAATTCGTATTCTACGAATACGATTGAAGTGTATAAGAAGACTTTTAAATAAACATGTATAGATAATAACTATAGTTATATATATGTCTCCTCCTTTATTAAAGTTTGATTCGATTCGGAACAGCACATGTTGTGCTCTATCAAAATTTCGATTTTCTATTCAATACAAAATTGTAAAAATGAAATCTTGAAAATTCACTTTCCCCATAGGCATCATATATATATACCCTATTTGATTTAAGTTAGGATTTAGATAGGATAGAATCCGTTATGTTCTGGGGTTTCCATATACTTATAATTGCTGTTATAATTGAAATTCAGAAGGTTTTTTTATTGAAAAGAATTAATACTGGTTATTACAGATTGATTATGTATCAATTAAGATTTAGTTAGGTATCCATTTGGTAATTTTATGAATTATATTATATCATTAGAGAAACACAATTTGCAATTAAAATGCAAGAATCGTTCATCAATTTACAGTCAATAGTTAACGGTTCCCATTTCTCCTGAATTTTTTCTTTTGTGACTGAAAATACATATTTGGTTTTTCAATAGAAAAAAAAAAAAGGAAAACAGGATTGCAGATACACATAAAAAAAAAACGAGGACTATTCTCATATATTTTGTATCGTTTTGGCGGCATGGCCGAGCGGTAAGGCGGGGGACTGCAAATCCTTTTTCCCCAGTTCAAATCCGGGTGTCGCCTCATCAAAAAAAGAATTGAAATTCTCTCTTTAGTTTTACTGATATAACTTGCATTTTTTTTCCAGCAGAAGCAAGTGGAAAAAAAGGACTCTTTTTATTTGCTTGATTCGAAGCATCCGCGTTAGGGATTTGGTTTTCTAAAATAAAATGCTATAAATCATTGCGTCTAGGCTTCAAGGAAAGATTCTAATAATGAATTCTAATAATGAAAAGGAATCATTAAATCTTGATATGATAGTCTTTTGACTACTAATGTAGTGGCTGCTAACTGGTTCTTAAATGAGATTGGATATATGTATAGGGGATCTATTTTAGTTTCGGAAAGCGGAAGATACTTTATGTACTTATGAAAATAAAATCTCTGATTGTTCCCGGATTCAATTATTATTCTATTCAATAGAATTATCTATTGAATAGATAATTTTTTTTTGTTCTATAACTTTTTAGAAAGTTATATTAAGTAAAAAAGCGAATTCCTTCTTTTTGGTAACCCGCAGTCACGAATGGAATAGGCCGTCTCCCGAGCGACTCTATGAAACAATTAGGAGACGGTAAAGATTAGATCAAATGAGAAAGGAGTAGGTATGTGTGATCTAGCTTGATTCTCAACTTTTCTACTTTTTAAAAAATGAAATGGAGGGCAACAAAAAAAAGACAAAGTTTTTCCATTAGACTCAAAATCATATAAGAACTCGTTTGTTAGTTGATTGTTTCATCAATGGTGAATGGTGTTGTGCCTTAATTTTTTTTTTTTGACTCTGCACTAGTGATTTAACTATTATTAGTGAACAATAATGATTAGTGAACAATAATGGAATAATTCTTTTATATTCATAGAGATAGGGGACATAATTCACATGGATATAGTAAGTCTCGCTTGGGCTGCTTTAATGGTAGTCTTTACATTTTCCCTTTCACTCGTAGTATGGGGAAGAAGTGGACTCTAGAAGTACTACTAATTGAGGAATCAACCTCAAACTGTATCAATTGTTTTATAGATTGTTCTGCCGAGCCTTTTTTTTTTACTTTTATTTGTTTTTTCCTTTTTTTACTGTTCAAAGATAAAAGTTTTGCTTAGTAATTTGAAAATGTATATATACTTTCGACCCAAAAGAACATAGACATAGTGGTTGTCCAATAAGATGCTCCGCGTAATAAGATATTCCCTCGGGCTAGTCACTCACATATTGCATGCTTACCACTCGTTTTATTAATTATTTTAGTTATGCTTTTTTTTGCTTTATGGAACTCATTTCATATCATGCTTAAAACGTTAAAGATGGGGTTTGCTAATGATTTTTGAAATCCGAAGAGAAGACCTTTCCACGGAACCGAACCCCTCTATCATTTTAAAATTGTTCAATCAATTACTTCTTTAGAATGGTAAAACAATATAATTTTATTACTCTATGCCCATAACATTTTTTTTCCATCATTGATTTTATTCTTCCGATGGATATCAGGATTCATATCGAAAAGAATCAGAAATCTATGAATTAGAATCATAAGAGTAAGAGTTGCCTTTCGAGATTGATTAGAATCAAGATAAACATAAATGAAATCAATAGATGAAGCAAAGAAATAGAATTGGGATACTATGTACATTAACATTAGATATAGGGAATTAATCTATATGAAATTAATTTATATGAATATGAAGATATATATTGTAGGTTGATCTATATTCAACCTGTATATTTATCTTTATACAGTAGAACTTTACACACTCCAATAACTATAATAGCTAGTATGGTAGAAGGATTCATAGATATCTTTCTACCATACTATCGGATCTCATAGAATACTGCTCTCGTAGAATACTGATAATTCTAGTACACTCATTTCATTTAAGACGCTAAATTTGAATCCTTGTGATTTTCGTTTTATTCTCTTCAGTCATTGATAAGAACTAAAAAGTAAAGTTTAATTCAAATTAATCACTTTGACTGATTGTTTTTACGTAAATTATAAGTAAAAAAGCAGTAGGAACTAGAATGAACAGTGTAGTAGCAATAAATGCGAGAATATTTACTTCCATAATTTCATCGTTTCATTTTTTTTTTATTCGCAATAACTCAGGATTTAATCCCATAGAAATGAGAAATCTTTGGCTTGTAAATTCAATAGTATGAATTACATCGCGATGATATCAAATCGTATTAGAATATCATGAATAACAATATCTGAACTATCAAATCAATTCATCGTCGAGAATTGAATAGTATAACATAGGAAGATCTTTTATCCATACCAAATTCTAAATTTTATTACTGATCCAATCAAAAATTTGTTTCTTTTAGTATTTTATTTATCATTAAACTAAAAAAATAATAAAAAATTACTTCGCTAAAAGAGATGGAATCCTTGTTTGATCTTAGTAATATCCTCTTTACTTGAATTAGGAATGGGACATATATATCAAAAGTCCAGTGTGAAATTTGAATGAGATAGATTCTTTAAAATTCAAATTCGTAATTTGAATTAATAATTGAGATTACACAAAATCGGAAAGATATTTTAATATGAAAAATTCTATCAAAGTAACTATGTGAAATTTATTTTGTATCGTACAAATGGAATTTTTGTATGTGCTCCCCGAAACATATAGTACTCCCACAATCGGGAGTAATTCAAAAAGCCAGGCCCATTCTGGTATCTATTGTTTGAATCCTGAATATGATTCTACCAATAATTGTACTAATCTACATATGCCTTTCTCCCATGAAAAAGTACTTCTTATTGATATATCTATTTTGATTGGATTTGGATCCGTGTCGGGACTGACGGGGCTCGAACCCGCAGCTGCCGCCTTGACAGGGCGGTGCTCTGACCAATTGAACTACAATCCCAGGGAAAAAAATGTACAACATATAATATATGTTTATGATTTCATTGCCTTCAAACCCCTTCTATGTGGATCTATGTAGATTTTAGATTATATGTAGATGAAAATCTACATATTGTAACAGAGGCGCGAGTAATGTATTGATATACACACGGACATGCACTTTAATGAGAGGAGCATAGATTATTAGTCATTTTTATTTATTGCAAAATTGATTGCTAATCAAATCAATCTTTCAAAGAATAACAAAAAAAAATTATTTTTTTTTTGTTATTCTTTTCTTAAACTTGATACTTACAGATCCTAATCTGAATCGAGATCATTATTAAGATAATAATTTTTTGAAAAAAAAAAAAAAAAACAGAGCAAATAAATAGCAGTAGAAAGATATTCAAAAATCGGACTTTTTTTTTTTTATTCTTCCGTATCCAAAATTTATGAAGAAGAAAAAAAGGGTTATAACCTTTCATGGTGGATCGGCAAATTAGTGGGCCGAGCTGGATTTGAACCAGCGTAGACATATTGCCAACGAATTTACAGTCCGTCCCCATTAACCGCTCGGGCATCGACCCAAGAAGAATCCATTCTAGGCTTCTTTTTTTGATAATTCCTGATCAACTTTCTTTCGTAGTACCCTACCCCCAGGGGAAGTCGAATCCCCGCTGCCTCCTTGAAAGAGAGATGTCCTGAACCACTAGACGATGGGGGCATACTTGCCCAACTGCCATCATACTATGATCATAGTATGAATAGTTTTTTGAAATTGTCAATATAAATAAAATGGAATAATGTGAATCAATTCAAAGGATTTTTATGTCTTTGATGATTCCATAGAATTTTATAATTTGTCATTTATATTTATTTTATGAATGGTTCATTCTAATTACCATTTTAAAATTCTATAAAAAATTTTATTTTTATCAAAATTATTTGATCTTTTATTTCAAATTTCAATTGTTATTTATTAGTTATATTAGTTAATTTATATATAGAATTTGATATAGATTATATATAATCTATATTACTATTACTCAATTTTTATTATTTTTTATAAAATAAATATTATTATTATAATTATCAAATTCATATTATAATTAATGAATCTATAGATTCATTAATTATAGTTATTTTATATCTTTATAGTTAAAATAATTAGAGTGATATATAAATATTAGAATATTTTTTAATAGAGTGATATTAATTATATATCAATTATATATATTACTATGAATTAATATAAAATTCGAGAATAAAAAATGAAAATAATAATTAGAAGTAAATTCTTAAAAAAAAAAAACATTCAAAATTCTAAATATTCTAAAACTAATAAGTGATTGCTCTGCTATATGTCATAAAAGTGGATTAAACTCCATTTCTCATACTTTCAATCAGTCATTGAATCATTATTATAAGGTTATAGGTAGTTCTATCTCATACTAAGACAAGAAATTCAGGAAATTCAAAAAAGATCAATTTGGAAATATGAGAAGAGGGATAGGTATCCATAAATGCTTGCAAAATTGTTTTTATCGACAAGTTGCTTTATCAATGAAATATCTTTGATCTATGTTGAATTGATTGGTGTGTACATGTATCAATCAAATGAATTTCATTATGCTATGGCTCAATATTCAATTAGGATTGGTCTTTTGAAACAATTCATTGCATTGATCAAATACAATATCAATAAACCATTTTACCTAGGCTCACTAGCCCATTCCCATACTACTTACTAGGTAAATCAAATTGATCGTTCCAAAATGAGCCACTATGTGGATAAAAAATATTTATGTACATATATTATTCTAATATAGAATTAGAATATATTCTATAATAATTATATACATTAAACTCATAGTAGCTAGTGGTTTATTGATAAATTGAGTTAAATGGGCCCTTTTAACTCAGTGGTAGAGTAACGCCATGGTAAGGCGTAAGTCATCGGTTCAAATCCGATAAGGGGCTTTACTTTCGATTTTATCATCAAATTCCAACCGTAGTATTCCTATTTGATTGAACGGAAAATAAACATATTGTTTGTTTTGCTTCTATTTGTAATAAAAAAGATAATAAACCATTTCATTAAATTAAAAAATGGAATTATAGATAATTATTTACTTTTTAGTTATCTTTCATTATTCTAAGTTATCATTATAATGAATTATAGTCTAATAGATAGAATTCTATAGTGAAACATTTTTTTATTATTCTTTTTTTTTATTCTATATTATAGAGTCTATAGTATATAGAATCTATATTCTTTTTTTTTTTTGATATTCGAAATTATATTTTAATGATTTAAATCTTTTCTAATGATTTCTCATTATTCTAATGAATCATGATAAGTCATTTCCTTGAATTGAAAAATATTCCTATTTTCCATTATTCCAATCTAATCAATCCATTATAAAGATTAGAAAAAAAAAGTAAGTGGATCTAACCCATTGAATCGTGACTAGATCCACTATTCTGATATTTAAATTAGATAGAGATTAAATTAGAACATTGGATTTTTTTTTTATTCCATTTTCATATTTCTTTGGACTATACAGGAATCTGTCGATATTTCCGATTTAATCCTCTTTTTGCTAGATATTTTATAGGAATAAATTGATATTCCCTTTCTCTTAAAATATCTCTCTTTCTTTGATTCCATAACCCAAGATACGATCAATTTCTATCTCTATAAGAAATTTTCTATCTATATAAATAAGATAGATTGCATGTCATACTATGGATCCGTGTATCAAATATTTACATATGGATACATATTCAATTCATTTTTGTTCCGTCAATCTGATAAAAATGGATGTGAGAATGAGACTTTTATTTACAGTTTCTTATTATGAAATTCAATACAATATGAAATAAATAATAAGAAATTTATTTTCCTTTTTATAATTTATAACGACAGATAAAAAAAAAATAGAAAAAGATTCAAAATTGATTTCTTATTTCAATCGACGAAAAGATACACCCTTTTAGGTTTTATATTCATCTGAAGAAAAAAAGAAAACGAAAAAGTAGAGTAAAGTCATAAAATATATGAGATTGTAGTATTTTAATACACATAGAAATTAGAAGAATACATAAAAATATCGATTTTTATTAATATTAATCGCACCAATGAAATTCAAGAATGAAATTCATTGATGGAATGAGAGGAATATG